TGATTTTCCTCGGTTTTTACCCCACGGAGCGGTAGCTTGCTTACTTAGCGCTTGCGCTAAGGATCTAATCAGAGTCAAACTTGGATTTGAAAAAAAACCTTTCCCTTATTAGCCGGAGTACAAGTGTACTCTTTTTTCTTTAGTAAAGGCGGATTAAGCCAAAAAATCTTTTTTTTTTTGCGAACAGTCTCAACGTCCTCGTTGAGAGTCGCTCTGCGAGACGTCTAGTAGTCTCTGACTTGGTCTTCGAATCGTAAGTCTCAGCCCCTTCCCGGCTTGCCTCGCTCTCAGGTTGGCCTTTCTACTTGACTAAGTAGTATTCCGCTCGTGCAGTGGGTGTATGGGCTAGCCCATGGTGCGGTCAGCTATGATATACTCAACTTCTTCTTTAGTAGGTTTATCTACAACATCTGGTGGTGCCCTCGTGGGCACGTTCCTCTCTGGGGCGGTCTGGTCTAATCGAAGTCAACTGACTCACATGGAATACGGGGTTCGTTTTCACCGAGCTGGTCGCTTGAGTCTATAGGCTACCTTTCCTATCCGCTTTTCTACAAGGTCTACTTTCAGACCGGGCCAAGCCTTTAGGTTGTTTAAGTAGGTTTGGGCTAAGGTCGTTGCGCTCCTGCCGCCTCTTGGCAAAGTAGGCTGATGGGCAAGCCCCCTCCTGTCGCAATGGTGTGGGGCGTCAGAGGCTGTTACCCCGTGGCCAACTCGAAGGGGCTGAAGTTCGACGCAGAGCTTTTTGGTTGTTAAGTTCTAGCAGGACTGAGCAACATCCAACAGCTCCAGTCCTTCTGGTTTGCACTAAAGTGGCTTAAGTAGCCCTCGAGGAGTCCGTTTATTCTCTCCGTCTGAGCTTTCAAAGATATACCGACCGTAGGCATCTGACCATCAGATGCCGTAGGTCGTCTTCTAACATTACCGACATTTCGGGTTTTCAGAAATTTCACATAAGAGAAAAGCTCTTTTCATCATCAGAAACAACCGGATTTCCGACCTCTTGCATTGCATTACCATAACGAAAAGAAAAAAGAATTCAAAAAAAAGAGATTGCTCTTGTGACTCGGGATGAACCTTTATCGGTGGAGGAAAGGAATAGCGATGGATTCCTATAGAGCATCCAGGAAAAAGCAGATTCAATCGGACGACGAATTCTTACGTGGTCCAAGGAAATCAAAGGTCCGCTTCCACGAATGAAATCTATATGAAATCTCTTAATATCAGAATAGCTTATATAGTCATGATTCAATTCAGGTCCATTTTGATGGATTTCTCATTTTTAGGATCTGATTGTAACAATGGAGAAGTAGGAAGACTTTGGCGATTCATAATAGAAGGGGGTATCTAGAATATCTATGTCCCAGGACATAAAAGATGAATAATGAAAGATGAGGAAGAGTATACTCTGTAGTGAGATAGCAGTTCTCCTAATCGACTACTTATTATGATAATGAACATTCCACTTAAAAACAAAAAAACGACTCTCCAGGCGGTTACCTTTTTTTTTTTTCATATTCATATTTAGATCCTCTGCAACAATTGTTGGGACGGACTTTCGTGGAAAAGAAAAAAGCCCTTTATCGGATTGGAAGCGATGACTTAAGCCTCTTTCTTCTTCTTATAGGGCGTTTAAAGAGCGTGACTCTTTAGTTTAATGTTGTTCCAATTTGGGAAATGAAAAGGCCCCATTTGATTCAATTCATGAATTAGCCCACTATGAGTCTACTCCATTTTCTTTTCATAATAATTATATATAATTAGATAATAATAATAATAAAGTATATCATTCGTCTCTCTCTTACAACACAGCGAAACTAAATGGTTCGAATCTAAATTGATTTTAGGCTGTACACCTAATTTTCCTGGGATTGTAGTTCAATCGGTCAGAGCACCGCCCTGTCAAGGCGGAAGCTGCGGGTTCGAGCCCCGTCAGTCCCGACGGATTCCATAACTATATCAATTCATTATTTATTGGCATATTCAGGATTCCAAGAGAGACTGGGTCTGGTTTTTCAACCCGATCCATGTATGTAATGGAATAGAGTACCTTATTTCTTTTTATCGGGAGCACATACACAAATGGAATTCCTTTCTTGTACGATACAAAATGAATTTCACTCAATTACATTACCCTTAGAGAAGACTTTTCCAGATTCCACTTTTTCCTTTTCTGGCTCCGATTTTGTGTAACCTCAATTATGAACATTTTGAATTTGAAAAAAGAAAGATATATCTCATTCAAATTTCACACTGAGCTTTTGATATATGCGTCCCAGTACTAATCCAAGGAAGGAGGATATTCCAAAAATGAAAACTCCCACCATTTGGGAATGCAAAATTCTCGATTTTTCGAGTTAGAATGGATTGGTCGTACCTATCCAATCAATAATTGTTTATGACTGACTCGCTATTCACTCGGTTTTTGGGTCATAATCATTATGTAGGAGAGATGGCCGAGTGGTTTAAGGCGTAGCATTGGAATTGCTATGTAGGCTTTTGTTTACCGAGGGTTCGAATCCCTCTCTTTCCGCACTTTCACCTAATTCACTAATGTTAATGACCGAAATGGATCAAATAGCAATGGAAAAAATGATTCCAACAGTTAGACCTTTCTTTGATATATATTCTCTATTCCTAATTGCTGTTTTTCGGAAAATACTGGAAAGAGTGGACAAGGAATTCAAATATCCCTGCCGATGTATTTTGACATCCCACAGCTTCGGCAGATCGCTTAGCCCCGTTCATCTTCGGCGCAAGAGCGCTCGATCAGTGAGCTATTACGCACTCTTTCAAGGGTGGCTGCTTCTAGGCAAAAATGATACTACCCTAATCCAGTACACTATAGGATATAAACCATGCTTACCTAGTAAATGATATTAGCATTACTACGACTCAATAGGATATAAACCATGCTTACCTTGAATTATCCCTACGCCATTTAGCTCCATCCTAGATGGGTGCTACCGGGTTGGCGCTGGGTGAGCGAAACATACACTGTTTCTAGGCTTTATATTCCAAAATCCAATTTGGAGATCAAATATATCATGTTTCTGATTAACCTCTTTATACGAGTATTTAAGACATTGTATTTATACATTCTAGCTGGTTTAACCCCAATCTTTTTTATTTGGTTTTTCGGTCTTATCACTATTATGAGATTCATTCTTATGAATATAAGATACTATCTTATTGGTATAAACTACCTTATTGGTATATACCGCTATATATATATTCTATATTCAACTATCTGTAGATATGTCAACTTTGCATTAGTAAGAGGATTTGTAACCAATTTTCTAATAGAAAGGTTCTATTTATGCGTTGTTATACCTTTAATGATTTCCCTTATCAAGAGTGGGGAAATCCCTTACTTAGGTAGTCCATACATAGATTTTTTTCACCGACCAGATACAATATCTGAGTTTACAAACCCAGATTTTATAGAAGAATTAAAGAAATCCAATTATATAGAAGTGAATAAGAAATCCAAATTAGTAGAAGATTTAATGAAATCAGATGTTATAGAAGATTTAAAGAAATCAGATGTTATAGAAGTAAGGGATGAACTTATAGAAGGTAAAGCTGATGTTTCAGACGGTAAAAAGAAGGGAGGTCGTCCAGATCTAGTTGATTGTTTGGTCATCTTTACATGTGGGATTTACATAATAGGATATTTAGCTTATTGTAGTCAATAATGATGATTCTCAATTTCCTTAAACAAGGTTTGGTCTTTGATGAATGAGTTTCACTTCGTCCCTTTTACCACCTATCTATTGAGCCTTTCAAACCCGATACCTGTTCACTACTCGTATGTATCAAGTATGCTCCTCGTGACGTCAGACCTTCCTTTACGAGATTTTCTTTCCGGTTAAGGGTAGACTGAAGACTACGGCCCTTCCCTTCCATTGGGGACTCCTTTGACAGGCATGTCTCATAGAGTAGAGCTAGGAAGAGCAGGCTTAGCCGAACCCTACACTGCCAGTCCAACCAAAGAGTTAGACTTTGACAGGCTTTCCCATGCAAAAGAGTTCGCCCCAAGCTCTATACTTGAGCTTCAGACCAGCATTCAGAAAGAGAGAACGTCGGTTGTACAGTCTCCTATACAATACAATACAGAGCTAGCTTCTGACCACGATTCAGAAACATCTTACGTTGGTTGTAGGTCGTACAGTCGTTAGCAAAAGAGCTAGCCGCATTTATGGAAATTAAGGAGAAGGCAAATAGAATAGAACAAAGTTAGGGGCGAAGCGGTTCCTGGCGTGAAAACTGGCAATTGAAAGTCAGATTTCGGGGGAGCCTTTCTAGTATAAGGGAAATAGGCCGAATCAGCAAAGGTTCTTCAAACCCCAAAGGGGGTTAGAATACTTTAAGGTATCTGCTGCGCACCTCTATTCCTCTTCTTCCGCTTATTCATCTTCTTTGGCGGATACATATATAGATATAGAGTAGGCATGGCAGGAAAGCCAGTAAGAGCAGCAAGCTAATTCCCAATTCCACTCCTTCAATTCAAAGAGTTGCAGTCAACTAATGGGGAACTAGCCAAAAAAGGCTGATTAGCCCCAGTAAATACATGCACTTGAGCCTATTGTAATGTAAAGCCGCGTTAGCCCAGTCCCGAACCGAAAAGGGCTTTCGTCACGAACTAGCAATTCCCCAAGAAAGAGAAAAGGGGGCTGATTCTTAGCCTGCAGCCTTCGCTAACAGAAGTGCCAGGGAATAGGATTTCGATTCGTGTAACCTATTTTCCACTCTCCATGCTTGGCTTACGGCCAGGTTTAGAGCAGCAGACAAAGGGAAAGATTTCCAGTCAAGGACGCTACGCCCACTCCTTATCCCGAAATGGGCATTCACAATCCTGATTCTACCCGCTCCTCTGATCTTGATTGGTCATATATACTGACCAGATAATCTGTGCTTTAGTCGTAGGACAGGTACCCAGGTACCAGAACATAGGTCATAAACCTGTCAAAAAATCATGTCTAGCTTCAATCACACCAAAAGCGAAGGAATCGGAATATCCCTACTTCCCCTTACTGTCCTAAGCGGGGGAGAAGGATGAAAACCCTTGTGTGAAGGAGACAAAGTCGTTGACCATTAATCATTAATCCGGTCTTTCGGAATCGAATGTTGGAGGAAGGTACGTAGTCGCTATAGCTTTGCTATTGGACTGACTGTACTCGCTTACCTTAAGACATACTGAATCAATCAAGCATTTCACCGTGCGAGCAGAGCGAGATGGTTTTGATTGAGGAAAAACCCTGAAACCGGGTCTAAGCTCTTTGCTTAGACTAAGAGCACCACGGAAAGGAAAGACTATCTATCCCCAACCGCTTTACTTTTACCACCTTCTCACGCTAATAAAAGGCCTTACAGAACGTTCCTCAAAGAAGGGAGTGAGAAGATATTCCAATGGGCACCCGAAAGTCAACTGGCACCTTCTTAAAGCGCCTGCCCGGCTTTCAGGTCACTTGCGAAGGGAACAAAGCTTAGGGCTCAAAGAAGTCCTCTCATCCTGAGGTGAGGGTGGGATGCCTATCGAAATAAGAAAAGATGGAAAAGGCTATCTACGTCCAATTCAAAGTTTCTTGCATTTTCCGATGTAGTTGGCGACAAGAGCTTCTTATGAGCCTGAATGTCATCTTTACCTTAAAGCTGCTTAAGATTGTTAAACTTCACTATTCGACTTGATGCGCTGAGAGCGATGAAAAAGGATTTTCGGGGTAATGGAGACCAGGAAAGAGGGAAGCTTCAGTCAGCCTTAAGGCATGGAATCGTCATTCTCCTTAGCTTTTTTCGTTGAGGTAAGGTATAAGGTAAGGCCTGCAAGTTCGTTCCTTGAAGTATTTTCCTCTTAGTTTAAGCTCTTGGATGATATAATCCATCTAATCAAAAGGAAGGAAGGATAGACAGTCCAGCAGGTGTATAAGGATGAAGTGAAGATGAAGTAAGGATGGCTTGGGCGCCTCTGGAATTATGAAATCCTCTTCTAGGCATGTTCCCGATACTATACTAGTGAAAGAAGTTCCTTGCCTTTTGTTTTGCTAGTGGGCTGGTGCAGACTTCCTTCTTTATGCTCATAGGCTTAACCAACCTAGAGCACGGTGTGCTTGTATACCAGTAGGCTATTACGACGCACCGGAGACCTTCGGCCATAAGACTTTAGGCGCAAGGACACAACTATTATATGACCACTTACGCATTGATACGTGAATACGATGGGATACGACCGCCCGTAATGGCTTTCCGTTGGTATGTAGTTGGATCGATGCTTCGCCTCATCCGTGCTCCTTGGAAACCTTGACTCTTCAATAGATTAGATTCATCAACACTTAAGAAAAGTGGTACTTTCTCTTTGCCTTACCGTCTTTTCTCAGCGGATCAGCCACATAGTCCGAAGTAAGGTTAGTGACGGGAACTTAGCTATCTTTTGGTCAGGTTTTCTGGGGTTGCTTCCTCTACTAGAATAGGTCCCGAACGCCTCACTTCTCTTACTTTCGGTGCTTATCTTCAATTAGAAGATGGTCACCCGCCCTAAGCAAGATCGGTTCAGCAGGCCAATTCACGCATCTTCCGCAGAGTACCAGCGCCAGCCCTATGAGCTAACTTTCCATTTGACGGCAAAGAGCAATCGGCCCTGTGAAAGTCACATCTTTGACTAATATACACGGGCTTCTGAGAGGATTTTTGTTTCAAGCCAAGAGGAATCGATTTAGCAGTCCATACCAGGTAGATTTAGGAGTGACTGGCAGTGAATGCCCGGTAGCAAAGGTGCGAAGCAGACTCGGCTTAACTTCACTTGACTTCGGTTTCCCCTGGAAATGATGGAATAAGCTTTTCTTCCTCTTAGCGACTATGAGCTCATAGGGAGCTGGAATGAACTTGGTTAGCTGGGACTAAGAAGGGATAGGATTTGATTAGCGCGCTTTCTGCCTGTCCTTTCCTTACTCTGTCGATGGTATGCCTGAGATGGCAGTCTTTCTCCTTGGCTTGTACTCGAGATCCGATGTTCGAAAGACAACCAATCCTTGTCCAGTAACCATTCTGAGTGGGAGTTCGGATCTATGTTCAAAGGAGGGGGTCTATTAGCAGAGCGTCGATAATCGGGTTCTTGCCTTGCATTGGTTTTCATTTCGCACTATCTGGTCACTGGTTTGAAGTTAGTGCTCCGTGAGTGTATAGCGAACCTAATGTTCTTATTTACTTGTTGGACAGGTTTGAGTGTGGATGGCAAGTGAGTGCCGGCTTTTCAAAGAGATATTTGGATCCATCCTTGTCAACAGGAGAAGGGAATAGGCCTTGAGGGTAATGTCGGAGCCTCTGCCTAGCCCACACCAAGGCGAGGCACGTCTTTTCCAAGGTCGAATATGACGACTCGTAGTCCGTCAGCTTCTTTCTCAGGTAGTAATCTTTCCTTTCTTCCCCTTTCATCATGCTGGCCTAAGACGCATCTCATGGAGTTTTCCGTGACCGAGAGGTATAGCAAGAGGGGTCTTCCCAACA